ATTCAGTCATTCAATCATATAGTTGTAACAACTGAAATTTTCATAAAAAAAAAAATCTTATTATGGATTTTAAAGAAAAAAAAATAAAGGGATGCGGATAAATGGAAAGGTGATAGAAAGAGAGAACAAAAATATCAATGATAGATGATTCCAATATGTATATGTATGGTCTATGAATCACCTCATAAAAGGCAGTGTGATAAAGCATTAATATTGATATATTAATTAATATTGATATATTAATATATATAATAATACAAATATTAAAGTATAATATAAATAATAAAGAGCCCTGGGTTAATAGAAACTGAGGAGATTGACTCGGGAACAAATTTTGTTGGGAGCTCCGTTGCAGAGTTCAGGCCTAACCATTAATGGAGAAGCTATAAGAACGACGAAACCTGTGACTATATAAGATTCTACTATTAAAATATAAATAAAATAGAAAATAAAAATGAATCCTAATGATTCATCGGACGGGATGGCGGAACGAACCAAGAACAAATTGATTTACTCTGAAAGGTCATGGATTGATCCTACGAATGAAGCAGGAAAGAGTCAATATCCGCCCGCGAAACCCTTATTTATTTATTGTATTACAATATTGTCTTGACTCGATAAGAGTAAAAAAAAATAGGGATTCGTTATAGAAAATAAGCATTATCTATAAATATACACATCTAGCCATATATGGAGCTTCCTATGTAATAAATGAAATATCAAAAAATCCCATTATTTAATTTAGTGTACTAATTTTTAAATAAATATGTATCTGTATCGAATCTTTTCATTCGCGAGGAGCTGGATGAGAGGAAACTCTCATGTCCGGTTCTGTAGTAGAGGTGTGATTAAGAAAAAACCATCAACTATAACCCTAAAAGAACTAGATTTCGTAAGCACCATAGAGGAAGAATGAAGGGAATATCTTGTCGGGGCAATCGTATTTGTTTCGGCAGATACGCTCTTCAGGCACTTGAACCCGCTTGGATCACAGCTAGACAAATAGAAGCAGGGCGAAGAGCAATGACACGATATGCGCGTCGTGGTGGAAAAATATGGGTACGTATATTTCCAGACAAACCTGTTACAGTAAGACCTACGGAAACACGTATGGGGTCGGGGAAAGGATCTCCCGAATATTGGGTATCCGTTGTTAAACCAGGCCGAATACTTTATGAAATGAGTGGAGTATCAGAAACTGTAGCCAGAGCAGCTATTGAGATAGCTGCGTGCAAAATGCCTATACGAACTCAATTTATTATTTCAGGATAGGGATATAGAACTAAAGATAAACAAAAGGGGTATTGAGAATGAAAAAACAACTGCGGGTTTATTTATTTCTAGACAAACACTATTTCTTTTTTCCTCATTCTTTGCATTGAAATAACAGATTCAAATAAAAATGATATGATTCAACCTCAGACCCTTTTGAATGTAGCAGATAACAGCGGAGCCCGAGAATTGATGTGTATTCGAATCATAGGATCTGGTAATCATCGATATGCTCATATTGGTGACATTATTGTTGCTGTAATCAAAGAAGCAGTGCCCAATATGCCTCTAGAAAGATCAGAAGTAATTAGAGCTGTAATTGTACGTACATGTAAAGAACTCAAACGTGACAACGGTATGATAATACGATATGATGACAATGCTGCGGTTGTCATTGATCAAGAAGGAAATCCAAAGGGAACTCGAGTTTTTGGCGCGATTGCTCGGGAATTGAGACAGTTGAATTTTACTAAAATAGTTTCATTAGCTCCTGAAGTATTATAAATACTAGTAGATGAAACTATGATATAGTTATAGTAGGATATCTGAAATGGATTAAATTAGTAGATTGTGTTTCACGCATATACTTTTACTAATTAATAATTGAAATTGAATAATTCAAAATAAAAAAACATGCTGATTATATCAAAATTAAGAAGCACCAATAATTAGAATTCGTCATGGGCAGAGACGTTATTGCTGATATAATAACTTGTATAAGAAATGCTGACATGAGTAAAAATGGAACGGTTCGAATAGCATCCACTAATATCACCGAAAACATTGTTAAAATACTCCTACGAGAAGGTTTTATTGAAAACGTTCGGAAACATCAGGAAAGTAACAAAGATTTCTTGGTTTCAACCTTGCGCCATAGAAGGACTAGGAAAAGAATATATAGAACTATTTTAAAACGTATCAGTCGACCCGGTCTACGAATCTATTCCAACTATCAAAAAATTCCTAAGATTTTAGGTGGAATGGGAATTGTAATTCTTTCCACTTCTCGAGGCATAATGACAGATCGAGAAGCTAGACTAGAAAAAATTGGAGGAGAAATTTTGTGCTATATATGGTGATCTTCCCCCGGTATCAAAAATTGATTCATGAAGGTTTAATTACTGAATCACTTCCCAACGGTCCGAGTCCTTTTAGATAATGAAGAAGATCTAATTCTAGGTTATATATGGTGATCTTACCCCGGTATCAAAAATTGATTCATGAAGGTTTAATTACTGAATCACTTCCCAACGGTCCGAGTCCTTTAGATAATGAAGATCTAATTCTAGGTTATATTTCAGAGAGGATCCGACGCAGTTTGATACCGATACTGCCGGGAAATAGAGTCAAAATCGAAATAAGTCAGTATGATTCAACTAGAGAACGTATAATTTATAGACTCCGCAACAAGGATTCGAGCGATTAGATGATTTTTGAAAAGATTCCTTTGGTGAGAGATACAACTCGAAGTTAAAAAATAAAATACAAGAGACTTATTTTCTTCCAAGGAATAGATTCAAAATTCAAGTAAGGAGTGAGAAATATGAAAATAAGAGCTTCCGTTCGTAAAATTTGTGAAAAATGTCGACTGATCCGTAGGCACGGACGAATTATAGTGATTTGTTCCAATCCGAGACATAAACAGAGACAAGGATAATCTTTCTTTTATAAAATTTCTCAAAGAAAAAAGGGCCATGTAAAAATAAAGGATCCGCTTTAACATGAAATGGATATCTCCGTATCTTTCTGTATATTTCTGATTCATATTTATGAGATGAAAAAATATGATAAAACCTATACCAAAAATTGGTTCGCGTAGGAATGGACGTATTGGTTCACGTAAGAATGGACGTAGAATACCAAAAGGGGTTATTCATGTTCAAGCGAGTTTCAACAATACTATTGTAACTGTTACAGATGTACGAGGTCGGGCGGTTTCTTGGGCCTCCGCCGGTACTTCTGGATTCAAAGGCACAAGAAGAAAGACACCCTATGCTGCTCAAGCCGCTGCCTCAAACGCTATTCATACTGTAGTGGATCAGGGTATGCAACGAGCAGAAGTTATGATAAAGGGTCCTGGTCTCGGAAGAGACGCAGCATTACGAGCCATTCGTAGAAGTGGTATACTATTAAGTTTCGTACGTGATGTAACACCTATGCCACATAATGGATGTCGACCTCCTAAAAAAAGACGTGTGTAAAAATAAGAATTAAACGGATTGCAAGAGAAATAAATGATTCAATGATCTGATCAAATAATAATATTTAGTATGGTTCGAGAGGAAATAGCAGGATCCACTCGAACACTACAGTGGAAATGTGTTGAATCAAAAGTAGACAGTAAGCGTCTTTATTATGGTCGTTTCATTCTGTCCCCGCTCATGAAAGGGCAAGCAGATACCATAGGTATTGCCATGCGAAGGGCTCTACTTGGAGAAATAGAAGGAACATGTATCACACGTGCAAAATCTGAGAGGGTGCCGCATGAATATTCTACGATAGTAGGTATTGAGGAATCGGTACATGAAATTTTAATAAATTTGAAAGAAATTGTATTGAGAAGTAATCTGTATGGAGTTAGAGACGCATCCATTTGCGTCAGGGGTCCTAGATACGTAACTGCTCAAGATATCATCTCACCACCTTCCGTGGAAATAGTTGACACAACACAGCATATAGCTAACCTGACAGAACCGATTGATTTGCGTATTGAATTACAAATCAAGAGAGATCGTGGATACCGTACGAACCCCACAAATAACTCTCAAGACGGAAGTTATCCTATAGATGCTGTATCCATGCCTGTTCGAAATGCAAATCATAGTATTCATTCTTATGGAAATGAAAAACAAGAAATCCTTTTTCTAGAAATATGGACGAATGGAAGTTTAACTCCTAAGGAAGCACTTTATGAAGCTTCTCGTAATTTGATTGATTTATTTATTCCCTTTCTACATGGGGAGGAAGGGGACATTCATTTCGAGGGAAAAAAAAACAGGTTTACTCTACCCCTTTTTACCTTTCAAAATAGATTAACTAATCTAAATAAAAACAAAAAAAGAATTCCGTTGAAATGTATTTTTATTGACCAATCAGAACTGCCCCCCAGGACCTATAATTGTCTCAAAAGGTCCAATATACATACATTGTTGGACCTTTTGAGTAATAGTCAAGAAGATCTTATGGGAATTGAATATTTTCGCACAGAAGATGTAAAACAGATATTGGACATTCTACAGAAGCATTTCGCAATCCATTTACCTAAGAATAAGTTTTAATTTTAAATCTATTAGAATTTTTTCATATTCTTTTTATTAATTTTATTAAAGATTATTAAAAAAAAAAAAAGAAAAACTTCATTTTTTATCTTCGGCACACGATCCGCATTTTCGCAGAATAGATCATAATAAAATTCATGTATCTAGGGAGGATTCACTTTAGAAGCGACTATTCCCTAGATACCTACACGTGGTATTTCACAATTGAATCAATTTGAAAAAGACCTAAAGTTAGAGATTTATCAATAGGTAATGTTGCTCCAATACCTAACCAAAGAGCTACTGCGGTACCGATCAAAAAGACTGTTGTAGCTACTGGACGACGAAATGGATTTTGGAATTTATTAACATTCTCCAAAAAAGGTACTGTCAATAATCCTGCTGGTACTGAAACCATTAAAAGAACACCCAATAACTTATTGGGTACTGTGCGGAGTATTTGAAATACAG